CCGAATCAGTATAGCTATCCTTCTTCTGACACAGCAACGCACTTTCAATCAGTATTGGGAGGAGGTGCTAAATAATTTCTTTCTTCCTTTACTTGTTGTTTGTTGATGTAAAATAGAATTTCCCATTCAATTTCTATTGAATGTAATGTAAAATCATCCTGGCCATTATGAGTTTAGAGCTAGAAACTGAGGATTAGGTAAAACGTGAATCTGATAAGGTAGTTTCTAATAATTTATGAAATTGATTAGAATATTCCCGCATCTGTAAGTAAATGTGAGGTCTAAAAATCTTTGTTATTCATAGTTGTAGAAGCGCTTTTTTGGTGGAATCTTTTTTTGAATTGGTTAGGCGTCCAGTAACAAGTAAGAATAGGAATTTTTATTCGATAAACCAAAAAGAACAAAGAATGAAACATTTGGAATCACTAATGCATATATTGTTGTATTAGATAGAAATCTGACGGTTCTTTCTTGACCTAACTAAAAAGATGCGCATTTCTAATATATATTATATGAAAAATATATGACAAAATAGAACTTCTAAAGCAAAAGAAAATAGAAATTACTAGTCTTAAATATAGTTGAACCAAAACACCTATTTTTTTGAGTGATCATGTGATAACTTTTTGTTCTCATTCATTCAAGATATTTAAGATATATATTATATGAGTGAACTTATTACGGAATCTAATTAGTTAAAATGAAAATAAAAGTTTTATAAGATTAATGTTCGCTCTAAAATAAATAGATTCGATCCAATAAAACAAATGATAAAATATAGGAATAATTTTCTAATTTGATTCCATAACGATTGGAAAAGCGTTAGTTTTTTTTTTTTAACGAAATTACACTACCCAGTTCTTATTATTCGTTTAGAAGTTGAATTCAATTAAAAAATGATCCAAGAATGCATTTGCTGATTGCAAACGCGGTATGGGTAGATGTTACAGATGATGAATCAATTTTTTTTATATAGTTGTGACTTTATCCTTGTTAGTGCTGTCTATAATGATAGATGACTCAAAAACTTTCAATTGGTTTTTTCTCCCATTTTGCAAAAAAGGAAACTCAGGTAAGTGCTTTTTTATAAACATATGTATAAAAAGACCATATTTCATTTAGCTCCTTGATGCCTACCATAACTAGTTATTTCGGTTTTCTACTAACGGCTTTAACTATAACCTCAGCTCTATTTATTGGTCTGAGCAAGATACGACTTATTTGAAATTAATTGCACAAAATCTTTCTGCGAACTTCTGTGTATTTTTACCCCGTTAATTGTCAATTCTTGGTCATTGAGATTCATGGTAATTCGGATTAATATTTAGGTATAGATATTACCTCTTTTTTCTCCTTTCAAACAAATTGAAATGATTGAAGTTTTTCTATTTGGAATTGTGTTAGGTCTAATTCCTATTACTTTGGCTGGATTATTTGTAACTGCCTATTTACAATACAGGCGTGGCGATCAGTTAGACCTTTGATTAATTAACATCTCTTTTTTTGATTGACCTCCTCCTTTCTTTAATATCCAGGAGGTCAAATAAAGATTGCTGTTCCAGTTAGTGTTTCAGTCAAATTCCATCGAAGAAGATACAAATCACGCTCTGTAGGATTTGAACCTACGACATCGGGTTTTGGAGACCCACGTTCTACCGAACTGAACTAAGAGCGCTTTCTTCTCATAAAAGAAAAGACTGTAAAGAAAAGGATTGGCCCCAATACATCTTGTATGCATACACATATAGTATCATCATAAGAATAAAAGATTCTATATGATATGTGCAACGTGAATTGATCTCAAAAAATCCCTCGTTACTGCTCAAAGGAGCAGTAATAGGTAGGGATGACAGGATTTGAACCTGTGACATTTTGTACCCAAAACAAACGCGCTACCAAGCTGCGCTACATCCCTTCCATTGGTCTACAGTGTCATTGTAGAGAATTCCTATCTTGTTTTCCACATGGTTATTGCCTCTATTAAAATCTAGAATTTTTATGTCCATTTCGCCTTTTTGGTCTCATTTAACATATAATAATATTAAAATACTTCTTGAACCCCTAGGAAAAATAAATGAGTCTTTTTGGGGAATAGTGGGGAAGAAAAGGACGTTTTTTCTGTATTTAACGTTTTTTCTGTATTTAACAAAAAGTAAATCTTATTTACTGGATGATTGTACATTTCAATATGTATTATCTTATGTATGTATATGTATTACTATAAAAGGAGGTTTTTCAATGCGAGATCTAAAAACATATCTTTCCGTGGCACCGGTACTAAGTACTCTATGGTTCGGTTCTTTGGCAGGTTTATTGATAGAGATTAATCGTTTTTTCCCGGATGCGTTGACGTTCCCCTTTTTTTCATTCTAGTTATTGACGTGGGAAGGAATAAAGAAGATTAGAGATACAATTAAATAAAGCCCCTTCTTTTCTCTTTTTTCCCTAGAAAAAGGGAGGAAAGAGAAAGAATATTACATGCACCAGCTGTGAGAGTCGGGTTCAGGTTGGAATTAAATTAATATGAATTTCTATTTCTATGTATTAAATTTCTATGGAAGTCGACTACAAACTCTGGTTCTAGGGAAAGCGTATTCTAGACGATAATTATATGAAATACTGTACTGTTGAAATATAGTTTAGAAATCTTTCTATCGTATTTCCTATATTGATTGGAATGAAATCTTGCATAAGAGGATAGCTAGTTACAAAATTTTTCCTTCCTTTCTTCTTTTTCGTTTCGAATTGAAAAAGGAAGAGTTGAGTAAATTAAAAATCCAAAGGAGGTTCATGGCTAAGGGTAAAGATGTGCGAATACCGGTTCTTTTGGAATGTACCGCTTGTGTTCGAAACGGTGTTAATAAGGAATCAGCGGGGATTTCCAGATATATTACTCAAAAGAACCGGCACAATACGCCTAATCGATTGGAGTTGCTAAAATTCTGTCCATATTGTAACAAACATACGATTCATGGGGAGATAAAGAAATAGATCGAACGAACCGAGCGCCGGCGCCCTTATCTTTCTTACAAGGAAAGGGCAAAAAAGACATTATATATATAACATATTTAATATTTAATTTAACATAGTTAAAGATGATAATTATAAAAAAACCAAATCCTATTTATTTATTCTAATAAAAGATACGGCTGAAATAGGATTTTAGGGATAAGAAATAAACTAACCAAACCATGGAAAAATCTAAGCGAACTTTTCTTAAATCCAAGCGATCTTTTCGTAGGCGTTTGCCCCCGATCCAATCGGGGGATCGAATTGATTATAAAAACATGAGTTTAATTAGTCGATTTATTAGTGAACAGGGAAAAATATTATCTAGACGAGTGAATAGATTGACCTTGAAACAACAACGATTAATTACTATTGCTATAAAACAAGCTCGTATTTTATCTTTGTTACCTTTTCTTAATAATGAGAAACAATTTGAAAGAACCGAGTCGACCACCAGAACTCCCAGTCTTAGAGCCAGAAAAAGATAGGTTTACTCTTTCTTCACTTGAATTCAAATGCCCATCCGAACTCAAACGCGGATTTCCTTTTTGTTGGAAAAATCCAACAATCCGGATTGAAGTCTCGTGTCGTAAGAAAAAAAAAAAAAAGAATAATCTGGGAAGAATAAAATTTTTTATTGAACGTGTTGATTCATATTTATTTTGACTACTATACTTTCTGATATTTTATCATATTCTAATTCTATTCATTTTTATTCGATCTTCCCGGAGTTCATTCTCCGGGCAACTCCGTTTAACCGGTGGATTCTTTCCAACCTACTTCTTTTATGATCTCATTGGAAATCATATAAAGACAATTCCTATTTGATATAGCTATTTGTGCAAGTATTTTACGATTAAGAAGCAACTGTCTCTTGTACAGATCATTTATTAATCTACTATAACTATAGCATACCCCCCTTTCACGAATTGCTGCATTTATTCGAGTGATCCACAAACGACGAAAGTTTATTTTTTGCCTATCTCTATCCCGATGAGCCGAAACCAGAGCTCTTATTTTTTGTTGAGTAATAGTTCGAGTAAGTCTTGAATGAGCCCCCCGAAAGCTTGATGCAAATAAACGAATTTTTGTTCTACGTCTCCGAGCGATATATCCCCGTCTAATTCTGGTCATTGAATAAATGAAACTTTAACGAATAACTAATAGATTTCCTTTCTTTCAGTTATTCTTTTGCCCCTTTCCATTAATAACAAAACGGATTTTTCCAATGTATAAACTAAAAATTCCAATGGCTTTCGCTACTATAACCTTCCCAACCACGATTTTTTATTTTTTTATAGGCATTTCACCTCGAAATACGAAATTGTACTATACTAGGTTAAAAAAAAATAGCAATGATAACTAAATAGTGGATTCCATCGTTTCTATGGTTACTTCGTAAACGGTGAGGTCTTCTCTATACACCGGAGCCCTTACTTCATTTAATCAATGTTATTGCTAACTTGTATAGTTCACATTCTTCGGCTCTACCCATGAATTATCCAGTAATAGGTCTTTCACAACGAGCTCTACCTATACAGTAACGGTATTTAATTATGAAAGTTGGCTGGGTAGCTGACCCTGTTAGTCCGTTCTTGCAAGATGGGTCTATCTAAGATTTCCTCCGCTTAATGGATAACCATTTGCTACCAATGGAGAATTACTTCTCATCTTGAATTGAGGTGAGTGGTTTTACACCAATAGAAACCATAAATTTCATACACAATAAAAGGGATATGACCCCATTTTCTTATTTTTAGTTTTAGATAGTAAATGTAGTTTGTTTTTCCGTTCTATCCTATTTGATCATTGATATTCGAACATTGTTCTCTTTCCTTTGTTCTAGTTTATGATCTGAACGAGTCGCACATACACCCTAGTACATGTTCCTCGACGCTGAGGGCATCCCCGAAGCGCGGGGGATTTTGTGACATTTCTGATTGGCTGTCTTGTATTTCTAATAAGTTGTTTAATCGTTGGCATGTTGAATCATATACATAATGGGCTGGTTTAGATCGATCCTAACCGTATGATTATGAATGACTTTTATTCAATAGAATAGAATCGATAGATCAATAGAATCATCAATCAATAGATATAGATAGATAGTAAATAAATAAAAGTCATAGAATATTAAACGCGGCAGGGTTCATTTTAAATCACGAATTCACGCGAAATTCAGGCTATTTATTGTCATTCAACCGCTACAAGATCAACAATTCCATAAGCTTGGGCCTCTGTTGCTGACATAAAAATATCTCTTTCCATGTCTTCGGATACAACCCAGAAGGGTTTCCCCGTTCTTTGTACATAAACCCTTGTCAGGGTTTCACGTAGTTTCAGCAGTTCTCCCACTTCCAGGATGAATTCTCCCGTTGCTACTTCAGAAAAAGAACCAGCGGGTTGATGGATCATTACCCTGATGATATAAGATAAAAAAGGTTTCTCTATTTCGCATGATGAGGGGAAGATAAAAGAAAGATAAAAGAATAACAAGAAAAAAGATAGAATCGAACAACCGTACGGGCATTACGCATTGCATACGGCTCTACAATAAAATTGACCCTTACCTTCAAAAAAATAGGATCGATCAGACCCCGATCGGTAAATGATCAACTTACCACCCTTCTTTTCGGAGGAATTCAAAAATACTATGATGGCTCCGTTGCTTTCTATATTTATTATATTTTTTTGTCTGTGATTTGTCTGTCATTCAGCAATCCCAAGGTTGCTTTTTTGTTTGATCAAATAAACTAAGGAAAAAAGAATCTTGTTTTTTTTTTTCGCTCTATACTATAAATATTGTTAAGAGACCTCTCGTGTGAAAAAAGTTTGTGACGCTGAATTGGACTTCCGATAATAAAATAGGAAATATCTTTTTCTCATATTATACTCTCTCGATACATAATCTAATGTTTTGAAAACAAAATTTATTATATCGAATTCAAAGTGCCATGCTATTATTACTTAACTTAAAAATTCATATTTCATATGGCGAAGGCATAGTCTTCCTTTTTCTCTCAAATAAAAGCCTCATTGGCGCCAAGCGTGAGGGAATGCTAGACGTTTGGTAATTTCTCCTCCGACCAGGATAAAAGATCCCATTGAAGCGGCTGATCCCATGCATATTGTCTGTACATCTGGTTGTACAAATTGCATAGTATCATAAAGAGCCACCCCCGGTATTACCCATCCGCCAGGAGAGTTTATAAACAAATACAGATCTTGGGTATCATTCTCCATACTGAGATATATCATAAGACCAATAAGTTGATTTGAGATCTCGCTATCAACCTCTTGACCTAAAAAAAGTAATCTTTCTCGATAAAGTCGGTTGATTAGGGTCAAATTGTATCCCCCCGGAACCGTACAGGCGCCTTTTGACGCATACGGTTCAAAAAAAACAAAAGAATCAATGTGTAGATTCCTATACTTTTTCTTTTTTCATAGCAAGTTCCTTCTAACTTATAATGATTTCCTTGATTTTTGACTAAACACGAGTTTGTCTTCCTTTCCTTATAACTTAACTATTAACTAGAACTAGAATATAAAAAAGAATTCATTAAACTTATCCAACTAACTTTTCATTGATGGATTCTTTCATCGAGATTCAATCCAAATCACGATGTCATTTTCTTGTTCTTAAATGGGCCCCTTTAATCTTTTTAGGTTTATGCTCTACTCCGGGTAAAGATCCGCCCTATTTTTATTTGCACATATAGTACAAATGCTCCCATTACCACTTCTTTTAGTTATCCCTTCTTTTTTTTTTCAATTCACGCATTCCATAAAATAGTTGAGGGCTTAATGCATTTTACTCAATTGATTGATTAAGAGGAGAGTTTGAAATAACTTCTACTTATAAAAAAGAGATTTGTTTAAAAAAAGGAATCCTTTATGATATAAAATAGATACCACTTGGTTTTTTTAAACGGAGCCTGGATACTTCAATGTAGTAGTCCAACTAAGCCAACCATAAAATCTTCTAATTGATAATAGTAATTCGAATCCCCCCCAAAAAGTGGATCTAATTGCACTTCACGCTCCAAATTTTTGATGATTCCATTAATCTTTCGTGGGCGAAACAGGGGATATCTCGAGTGGGGAGAAAACGGGAAAATCCCATATGGCCCAATATATCTGACAAGTCGCACTATATGTCAACCCAAGTTGCATCTTCCTCTCCAGGACTTCGAAAAGGTACTTTTGGAACACCAATAGGCATTAAATGAAAGAAAAAAGAACTAAGTACTATATTTTACTTTGATGTGGAAACGTAACAAAGCCCTTATTATTATCATTATCTATTATTATTATCTTTACTTTATTTATAAATAATTATAAATAATAATAATATAATCTTTATCTTTTCTTTCTTTATAATTTTATTTATTTTATAATTATATTTTTATTTATTTTATAATTTAATTATTATATTATAATATTATATTTTTTTATTTTATAATAATATTGTACTTTATCCTAATCATA